AACTGCCATTCAAAAATCAAGAGATTACTCATTGTTATAGTTGGATGTGAAAGACATCTATCTAGTATTAATATAATATTAAATATTCAATAAAAACGCATCTTTATTTACTATTGATAATACTACTTTGCTCTAAAAGGGGCTAAAAAATATTATATGTCATTCATTTTTTTTTTACATTTATATTACATATAATTAATAAACTCTAACTATCCGGACAAAAAAACGAATTCATACTATACTAATGGATTTCTTTATATCCTCATAGTCAAAGCTCTCTAGCTATAGTATCCAACGTACTATAGAAATAAAATTGGTTAAAGTAAAAAAAGCTTTTTTTTCTGGATCTCCCGAAATAGCTTTATATTACTTAATAAATAATAAATAACTATCAATAAATAACTATTTGCACTAGTAAGGGTGATATCATTTAACCAATTGTAACTTCTTGATTTGTTGAAAAGATTAAATTTTGGTCTTGCATCTATAATCTATATATATATATAGTTTTCCTTTTTTTTTTGCGGAAGAGAGAAGATCCGGTGAATCGGAAAGGATTAATTAAAAATGAAAAAGGTTTTTTTATGGAACATACATATCCATATGCATGGATCATACCTTTCGTTCCACTTCCAGTTCCTGTCTTAATCGGAGTCGGGCTTCTATTTTTTCCGATGGCAACAAAAAATCTTCGTCGCATGTGGGCTTTTCCTAGTGTTTTATTATTAAGTATAGTTATGATTTGTTCTGCAGATCTGGCTATTCAGCAAATAAATAGCAATTTCATAGATCAATATGTATGGTCTTGGACTATTAATAATGATTTTTCTTTAGAGTTCGGTCACTTGATCGACCCACTTACTTCGATTATGTTAATATTAATTACTACTGTTGGAATTCTGGTTTTGATTTATAGTGATAATTATATGTCTCATGATCAAGGATATTTAAGATTTTTTGCTTATATGAGTTTTTTCAATACTTCCATGCTGGGATTAGTTACGAGTTCTAATTTGATACAAATTTATATTTTTTGGGAATTAGTTGGAATGTGCTCATATCTATTAATAGGTTTTTGGTTCACACGACCTATTGCTGCAAATGCTTGTCAAAAAGCTTTTGTAACTAATCGTATAGGAGATTTTGGTTTATTTTTAGGAATCTTAGGTCTTTATTGGATAACAGGTAGTTTTGAATTTAAGGATTTGTTCGAAATATTCAATAACTTAAGTTATAATAATGATAATGAGTTTACTTTTTTATTTTTTAATTTCTGCGTTTTTCTAGTATTTTCCGGGGCAATTGCTAAATCGGCACAATTCCCCCTTCATGTATGGTTACCTGATGCCATGGAAGGGCCTACCCCTATTTCGGCTCTGATTCATGCTGCTACGATGGTAGCAGCGGGCATTTTTCTTGTCGCTCGTCTTCTTCCTCTTTTCATAGGAATACCCTACATAATGAATTTAATATCTTTAATAAGTATAATAACAGTACTATTAGGAGCTACTTTGGCTCTTGCTCAAAAAGATATTAAGAGAAGTTTAGCCTATTCTACAATGTCTCAATTGGGTTATATGATGTTAGCTTTAGGTATGGGGTCATATCGAGCTGCTTTATTTCATTTGATTACTCATGCTTACTCTAAAGCATTATTGTTTTTAGGATCTGGATCAATTATTCATTCAATGGAAGCTATTGTCGGATATTCTCCAGATAAAAGTCAAAATATGGTTCTTATGGGCGGTTTAACAAAACATGTCCCAATTACAAAAACAGCTTTTTTATTAGGTACACTTTCTCTTTGTGGTATTCCACCACTTGCTTGTTTTTGGTCCAAAGATGAAATTCTTAATGATACTTGGTTGTATTCACCACTTTTCGGAATAATAGCTTGTTCCACAGCCGGGTTAACTGCATTTTATATGTTTCGAATTTATTTACTTACTTTTGAAGGGCATTTAAATACTCATTTTCAAAATTACAGTGGAAAACAAATGGGAATGAGTTCCTTTTATTCAGTATCTCTATGGGGAAAAGAAGGCTTTAAAAAAAAATATATATATATAAGTTTATTAACTTTATTAATAATGAATAATAATGAGAGGGCTTCTTTTTTTTCTAATTTTTCTAAGACGGCATACCAAAACCAAATTGATAATATGGTAAAAACCATCAACCAACCCTTTATTATTCATTTAAAAACTTGTAAAAAAAAAAGTTTTTTATATCCCCATGAATCAGATAATACTATGTTATTCTCTTTGCTTGTATTGGTTCTATTTACCTTGTTCGTGGGATCCCTGGCACTTCCTTTGAATCAAGAAGGAATGAGTTTGGATATATTATCAAAATGGTTAACCCCGTCTATAAATCTTTTACATAAAAATTTGACCGATTCGGTGGATTGGTATGAATTTTTGGCAAATGCCATTTTTTCAGTCAGTATAGCATGTTTTGGAATATTTATAGCGTCCCTTTTATATAAGCCCCTTTATTC